GGTTGATACTGGCATACCAGAAAAAGACTAACTCCTCGAGGTCAAACTGGAAGAGTCTTTTGATCAGCAGAAGATCTGCTAAACAAGTATGTATGACCATCCAAATATGAAGAAAGGATGTTCCCGAAAGCTATAGCTAGTCGTTCCAAGCTTAAGATAACGAACCTTGACCAATAGAGGACCGATCTATCTCTTCGATCTGTGCTTTCTACTCTATCCGTCCACTCTAGCTCGGGAAAGCGAATGCAACTCTCGATTGCAACTCCATTCTGATCTTCCAAGATTGAGAAGTCGCCTATCCAACTAGCCCTGACAATTCTTCAAACCTTTCGGATTCTTCTATGTCAACCTAGCATTTCGAAACGAACAACTCCAGCCAAACTTGCAATTGGACTGGTCCCAGCTTACTAACGGCTACATTATCCCGGAAAGAAAGAGGGATGCCGGATGTAGAACCCGCTATCGAAGAAGACAACTCCCATCTAGGTCAATGGAAGTCAATCGATCTCGAAAACAGAGAAGAAAGCAGCATCCCGCTCAATGCAAGTAGGGAGAACCCCTTCTTTTTCTTATTTCATCAGCATCTTATCCTCTTATATCCGCAGCCAGTCCTAACCCCTTTCCAGCAGAGCTACATCTGGATGTCGGAAAAAATCCTTTCCTCTGGTCTGCTCTACTGCAGCTTGTATCATTGCCTCAATCTCCATCTTTCCGAGATCCATGGGGACCACTGAGCGATCATAGTCTAACTCTTCAATATCATAAGCGATTCGCTTTCGAGGCATCTCGGATTGCCCATTCATGAAATAGGGTGCAGGAGTTCTTTGCATCCGTAGATCATCCATGATTTGGAATCTCCATTTAGGTACTTTCCTTTGGCTTGCTTCATTGCTTCTTCCGATCCGCTTGACATCATTAGTCGCATTTCTCAATCGGGCACGTAGAACAGAAAGCGGAAAGGTTGCAGGGATACATAGATCTCCATCTATGCGCATGGAAATAGCTAAGGTGATCGGGATAAAGGCCATTCTCTACTCTAGTGCCTGACCTCTTGGATTGCATAACACACCCAAAAAGTCTAAGAAAGGGTCTAACAGCCATGACGAAGGCACCGAGAAACCCTGCGTAACATACGAAATGAGGATTCGTCATTACCAATTTACTCTAGAACAGTTAGCTTTAACGGATCTTAAGATCTGCAAATGTTGAAAAAACAGCGTCTTCATCCTTTGAAGTAATATTGGCAAAAGAAGAACTATTTCCGCTCTTGGAGGATTTTTCATGTACGAGCAGAGGGTATTTCGGAATAACCGATGTTAGCAAGAAGGGGAAGTAAAGGCACTGACATAGTTGATGCAGAGAATGCCATGGTTCTTGTTCCAGGTTGAGAGTCAGGGGTAGCATAGCTTCTTCCAGCACAATTCTATCTGCTGCCACCTTATGCAGTAGATTGTAGCTGATCTTCCAACTTGAAAGGAATGCTTTCCAGCTCGATCCACTCTTCAATAAGATCAAATCCTATTCGTGAGACCAAGCTAAGTGTAAAGAAGCTTGGTCAGTGATAGTCTTCCCCCGACCGTATGATGGCTACGCAATCTTCTTCTTAGTGTAGTTCCTGATGAAGAATGGAGTTCCATCCCTACCATATAAGATAAGTCCTAGAATCATTATGAGAGCGTTGGAGGTTAGGTCAGGATCGCTTCCAACAATTAGGGTCGTCTTGTGCTACTTGGGACCCGGTCAAGGGGTGGTAACTGATTGCCAGTCAACGAACAGAGAACGCCTGCCATGGAACACAAACTCAATCAGCAGGCAGATGGAAGTTTTCAGTGTGACCAAGCAACGGATAATGGGAGGGGTCGAGTTCTTATGGGATCGGCTCTTTGCATCCGCACGTGCGAACGGGAACTCCCCCTACTAGGTTAGGCGGGGGCAGGATTCGAACCTGCAATCTTCAGGTCATGAGCCTGATGAGTTGACCAATTCCTCTACCCCGCTTAAGAAACTATCTTTCTCTTTCTATTTATATATATAATTTCTTCTTTTATACAGGGCAAGGAAGGTCTCTAATCGACAAGAAAGAAAGCGATTTTCGTTAAATCCTATAATAGTGACTCTTCTCCTTTACTATGATCCCGGCTGATTGGGAAAAAGGGGGCCTAGACCATACATACTGCTGCCTCGGGGAGGTCTACTTTATGAGATGAGATTGAAGCAATCTCAGATTGACTGCTATTCCCACTCGGTAAGCCTGAAAATGGGGAATCATTCCTTTACGGTAAACATTCAAACTGACACGGCTATCTCTCTCTTCAACTCCTAGCTCTAAGAACAAGAGTTAACGGGGATCGCATTCAATCACATTCAACTGCTAAGAGCAAAAATCTTTGTGAGTGATCATGTAATTTTCTTCTCATTCAGTCAAGATATTACGCGAATGAACCTATTGCTGACTCTAATGAAAGAAAGTCAAGTCAATATAACGAAAATCGACATCGATAGAAATGAAGTTACACGGCCTTATTCTTTTATTAGTTTATCTAAGAGTTACTCAATTCATCGGTTGATTGAAATCGCAAGATGGATAGATATTACAGATGATGAATCTATTTCATTTTTTATATACCTGTCACTTTGTTAGTACCGTCTATAATGATAGATGAATAACAAACTTTCAATTGTTATTGTTATTTTGAAAAAATGGAAACTTAGGTAATTAGAAAGATATGTATAAAAAAAGATATTTCATTTTTTATGCTTACGATAACTAGTTTTTTTGGTTTTATACTATTAACTAGAACCTCCGCTCTATTTATTGGTTTAAGCAAGTTATTTCAAATTAATATTTTCAATGAATAATACCGTGAGATTCCATGTATTCTATAGTTACTTACAGCCTCAATTGTAAATTCTTGGTCATTGAGATTCATGTCAATTCGGATTAGTAAAAAGGTATAGACCTTAACGGCCTCTTTTTTTTCTTTCAAACAAATTGAAATGATTGTTGGTTAGGTCTAATTCCTATTACTTTGGCTGGATTATTCGTAACTGCATACTTACAATACAGACGTGGTGATTGAAAGCGCTACGTCCCTCGATGAAGGGATCGATAGCGTCTTCCTCGGTCGGTAGATGGGCATGAATGGAGCTGGAAGGAGTTAGTGCATTGATGCTGAGAATCGTCTTTGATTCGTAGATACGGTATAAGAAATAAAGATTAGCTATGGTTCACTACTAAAGACCCTCTTCCCACTTCCCTTGAGCCTTAGGTGAAGCAGTCGGCTGTGGTTCTCTTCTCATTGATCCAGAGACTAAGTTACGTGGGTTAACTTTGCTTATAGGCGGAAAGCCTATAAGAGGCCTAAAAGTAATAAGGAAGAGGCACATAAGCAAGACAGACGCATTTTTTCTCTTGAGAGACTCTATTTAGCATATTTGTTGCTGTTCTTAGGTCCTGTTCAAACTGCCATATTAGGAGTTCCAGTTCTAACCGGTATACCCGATGCTACTACAGGTTGGTAGTCTTTAGTCAATGTCCAAGAAAAATTAGGTCTTCCACATTAGTAGTTGCTAACTGCTAACAAGGTTTCCAATAGTCCCATTTCATAAGCCGATATACCCAGATCCGGTCTGGTCAGTGCAAGCACTGATAGCTCTTGGTAGTTGTCTTTTCTTCGATGCATGAATCCAATTCGGGGAGAATCCATTTTTTGCTAATTAATTGATAGTAACTATTTAAGATTAAGAATCGACTATGAATGACTCGCTATTCACTTCGGTTTATGGTAAAAAATTTTTGATGTAGGAGAGATGACCTAGTGGTTTAAGGCGTAGCATTTGATTAGTGAGCGATGTGCGCTCGACTCGGAATAAAAAAGGGATTTCTCAACGAATTCTCCTAGTTAAGACGGGCATAAATGGGTGATGTATCAAAGCGACTGAGGCCGCGTCGGTTGATTCGAATCTGTTTTTAATCCTAAAGGATCTGTTCTAAAGGGGGCTCAGTTACACTCCTCAATGAAAGCTTTGTCTCAATGACAAAGGTAAGTCTCACTCGAACTCTTATCCGAATCTCAAGTCTAATCATTTTGTTTTCTACTTCGATTTTCCTTGTGTCCAAGAAGGAAGAGTGCTCGCTACACTCTAGAATACGAGATGGAAAATCTCACCTAATTGTTACTTCATCTCAAGATGAATATTAGGTTAGGTCGGGCTACAGGCCTTCTTCACTTCATAACTCAGGATGAAAGAATAACGCCATGCCATGACAATAGAGAAATCGGCTCGAATTGATACTTGTTTTTTGCTTTATCTCACCTCTGTCAGTCCAATCAACTATCATTCTGATCCGCCTGCCCTTGGCTTACTACTTCTCATCTCGTTAGTAGTATGAGAGAACTAGCTTAGATGTGAATCCATTCTTTCACAAGGCTTATTTAAAGGAAAGGAAACTCACGGCTCAATAGAAGTCAAAAACTCTTCCACTTACTAACCCTATCAGACGGATCCATTAAAGAAAAACTCCTGTGTCAGCTCACTTCGTTCTACGATCAAGCTCAGGCTCTATATCCTTAGCCCTATTATAAGTTATAAGTGGCTACCCAGTCTTAGTACTTCATGTCTTCCTTTTTTGCCTTCTATCAAAAAGAATAGAATGAGTCAGATAGACTTCCAGGTTCCCTATCATTATTCTTAGCAAGCCAGTCAGCGGCTTTTTACCCTCCATATTCTATAAGCATGTCTGATGAAGCAGTGCCATTCCCTTTTCATTCATCTTGGACTCTCTTGCAATCTTAACTACAGCAAAGAAGGCATTTTAGTGATCCACTATTATGCTTATGCTACACTCTTCCTGGGAATTGGTCCATCTAAAATACAGCTTTTAATGATCTCCTTCTTCTATAAGCTCTTCAACCTAGACCCTAACAGATATACAAGAACTATACTCCTGCCAATTCTCAATCTATTTAGTAATATATAGTATGCTGTCCACCATAGCCTTACTTCTTTTTCAATCTTTATGGAAGTGCTTTTCCGTATTTCCCCTCTCATCTCATCTAAGTTTTTCTTTCCTCTAGTTTCGAAACCTCTGCCTCCATTGCTTTAGTCATTTGCGAAACAGCTGCATACGCCAATTTGAACTGGAGCGGTAGCAGGTAAGGAAGATCTCCATGCCTTCAAGCCCCTAGCCAGTCATTTAGTCACTCGCGGTGATTAGTCATCTCTTTCTGCTTGTGCGCTTGATCATTAGGGCTCATAGACCAATAAGGAGAGAGGCCTGTCTTGCCATAGGACTGACTTTGGAAGAGGTAAGCTACTGCGTTCCAGTGCCGACTGCATGTAAGACTCATTCTTAGATGGAATGATGATTCTTTTATTCGCTCTCGCTTATAGGATTCGGCTCATCACCTTCTCATGAGCTTTGACATGATGAGATTCTTTCGAAGAGCGTTGTACACGAGCCATCGTTGCTCGGCTCCCCCGGGAATTTCTTTCATCTGCGCAGGCTGCTTTCGGACTCATCTGAATACAAAGAGATTCTTACTTGATCCTAGTCTGAATACAAGGAGAAGAAGAAAGAAAAAGACTAGGTCCGGTTGGTTGACCTGGAGCCCCTCCCCCAGCCTTGCGGCTGGTTCCCCGGGGTTCGGGCTGTGGCCGTGGTATCAAGATGAAAGGTTCTGTCTTCCAGGTACGTCTTGATGTCACGGCTTACCATCTTGTTCTCCTTCTTCGATTGCCAAACAGTCTGCAGGATCCTCTTTCACTTCGATCTCTATGGGCCAGATTTCAATACCTTCTGGGATACTGATCATGGAAGCTAGTGTGGCCAATGCGTCAGCAAACGGATTCTTCATCCCCGGGTAGGTAGGTTTTCCGCTTTCCCTTCCCCCGTCTCTGTTTAGATGATCTATTCTCTTTTCCCGGTAAGGCTGATTCTATCCCCGTCCCGCTTTGCTTGCTTCTTTCTTCCCCGCCTATTCTATTCGTCGAAACAGCCGACCATCCCCTCGCTCAAGTTAGGCCGGTACCTCTTTCGGTGACTCTTCCTTATTCTTAGTTCTATCTTACCGTAAGGAAGGAGATCAAAGGAAAATATCAGAATCTCAGTCGGTGACAAAGAGAAAGAGTAGGCTTTCAAAGAAGTAGGTGAGCTCTTTCTTACTTTGCCGGGGAAGGACAAACAGTGTAGGCAATAGGGAGAGAAGGAAAGCCAGCCAATTAACCATGTAGACAGACTGTTAGTGGTATGGCATCAATAGAATAACAGAAGTCTTAACTAAGCCCTTCCTTCCGACAACTGATTTGCAGCTGTTAGTCTAACAGCGCGCCCATAAGGATAAGGTAGGCTTCACTCTTACTGAAAGACATACCTGGGCTTTGTAAAAGTCCTCCATTTAAAGCAAAAAAAGACGAAGATTTTACTTAAAGCCAGATACGATTTCATTCAAAGTAGAAGGAAAGGCATTGGGCCAAGCTACAAGAAGAAGACTCCGCAAATTGTCCGATACTTGAATTACAGTCACTCGATATACGACAACAAAGACAGACGGCGATGACTGAACTGATAGTATCACAAGGAGGAGGATGCAGGGAAAGCTTTAGTTCCAGAGAGGTATCGTATCCTTATTAAATATTTAATGTAAGTAGGCTAGAAAAGAAAAGTAAGCTAAAGGGTGAAGCATATGAAAGGCCTTCTAGAGGAGTTCCAGCTGCTACATTATTCAAAATAGCCTACGAGAGAAGTGACCATTAACGCGGGCATTCTCATTTGACTTTACCGACAGAACGAAGATAAGACTTAGAGGATTTCAACTTCTCAAACTCTCAAACAAGGTCTCCTACCCTACACCGACAGACGGACATAGCGAAAAAGAATCTTTGATTGCCTTGATCTTGATGCGGTTGAGGAATTCGAATAGAACCTTAAAAAAAAAAAGGGAATGGCCCTCTCGACTTGAAAGAATAGAATGAAATGCGCAGTCTTTAGTTATTAGTTACTAGGGTACATACTATACATACCGAATCGACTATGAGAGGGAATAGCCAGAATACGGATCTTTATAAACTCAGAGGCAGAATGGAATCCGAGACCTAAGATTGAAATTAATTTGAGTCCATTTTTGCCAATGGTTCTCCGCCAGTTACATATTTAAAAACCGACTTCAAACATCGTCAGTTCACTGAATGAACTAAGGAATAAATACAAAGTAAGCACTTGATGCGTAAGAATTAGACATTCATCATTATAAGGGAGCCTGCTACGCCTAAAAGAAAAGCTCGCTCTACGACTTCGCGATGAGAGAAGGAATCGAATAATATACGGATTTCGTTTACGAATAAAGAGATATCACGACTTCGAAGACTGATAAAGCTTTCGGAAGAAAATTCTTTAGGAATTGTGCTAGACCTTCACCGCATTTGCCCCTCGCTCCTAAATAGGAGATAGGAGAATCTGCAGACACATGAACTACCACATCATTTATTGAAATTCAGGCAAAAAGCATTCTTATCTTAAAATCGAATTTGACGGCGTACGTAAGATTCAATACAGATTTCTATAGGTAGGATTGGAGGGGCTAAAAGATGAAAGCAATTGAATCCATAGCTAACTTAGACTTAGAGATGTACTACATATCGTAGGATGGCTGAGTGAGCGCCTATAAGTAGAACTAAAAAGAGAAACCAGGATATTCCAATTCTCAAGTCATCCGGATTTGTGCCCGGATCTCCTTCTTTTGTCTTTTCGCCTGCCTTTAGGTAGCTAAAAAAGGCATGGAAGTCTCCCCTTCTTCTCAAGCAGGAAAGGTGTCCATTGGAACTTCTCTTTTCTTCCCGCTATCTGGCTCTTCTATTTATACGTCTCTTTCCCATTCTGACTTTCTCATGCCCCCTTTCTTTTTTATCTTCTGTTACAGTCGCTATAGTTGTAATGGCAATTAATTACAAGGGTTATGCGTGAGACGTCTTTCCCATTGTCTCGAGAAAGCGTCCCTGAAGTGAGTGTGCCCCATCTTGGTCTTCTTTCTTTGCAGCTGCCGTAAAAGTAAAGTCTTAGATTATAACAGGAATCTCACCGCCTGCTCTCCTAAAAAAACTAGCTACTAAGGTTCTTAAAAAAGGCAGCTAAATCAGCAATAGAAGATAACTCCAGATCTATGAATAGCCAACAAAGAGCGAACATTTCGAATCGCTGTTCCATACTTAGGAGGATTCCTGTCTACTTTTGACTCCAGTACCCTGAGCGGATAATCGTGATGCTTCAATGTGTTTAAAGGTAAAACGACTGATTCATATACTTTTTCCTTTCTGAAGGACTCTCATCAACCTCCTCGGTTAAATCCTCTTTGAGGGTGACTGACTAATGCCCATTCTTTGTGGACATAGTCATCCAAGGTCCAAGGAATATATGTCTTCTTCCGAGGCATCTTTTTATGCTTTAAGAGGAAAAGGTTACACCTTGGCTTGGGAAGTTGAGGAACCGTTCAGGTTATAAACGTTCTTACACTTTATGTCGGGCATGGCGCAAAAGCTTTTTGGAGATGACTCTTTCCCAGAGTTCTTTAGGCATTTTTGATCTACTTTTTATTCTTCTTCAACCCTGCGACCATTTTATGAAAGGGAATCCACCAAAAAAGAACAAAAAAGAAAGAAATCGGATCGGCTCCTTCTTTTCTTTTAAGCTTAATTATCAGGCGGAAGACTTTTTCCTTTCTTGTCGTAGAAGTCTTACCAGTAACCAGTAGGTATAGAAGGTAAAGCTTATAGTAGAGTAAGCATGGATGGTACTGTTCTTTCTTTAATTAAATTAAAGAGATGCCCCCGGATCTAGAATTCCTTCTTGAATGCTCGAGAAGGAATCATAGTCTTTGATTTGACAATAGTCAGCCTCCGATAGAGAGGCGAGGCGGCACCTGTCTTTCTTCAATAGTGATCCCCCGTAATATCCTATAGAGGAGAAATTCTAGCCTAAAGAAGTCGAGTAGTGCCCATCTCTGTATGCCCCAGATCTTGAAAGATTGCTAAAAGCCTGCTGGGAAGCCTGGATAAGTTTTCTTTCTTTTTTCTGGTAATTAGAAAAAAAAAATGCCAAAGTCTGGACTTTCTTTCATTTTATGGCTAGAATAGGAATCAGGAACTCTAGCCTGGCGAAGAGTTTGAGACTTTCCCCGCTCTAGTTCTATAAGGGTCAGGATAAGATTCAGCCTAGAGTAGGCCCATACCCTAGGAAGCCTTGCCAATAAGTTATTAAAAAGCTCTACTAGGAGGAATCTTAAGCCGGATGGTCTATAGTTCTTTATACTTTAGAATAGTGTTCCTGTTCCTGGATTTAGAATCATGTTTGAAGGGCTAAAGAAAAGAGAACCCTAGTCAGCTTCTTGACCTGTCTTAGCTTTATCGTTCCTTTGCTTTCAAAAGTCCTGACCCGGGTGTTCTATCAGATAAGGATGGAAGCAGTCTGTCATCCATTTCTGGGAGGACGTTACCCGCAACTGACCGGCTATTGGTCTACTTTCATAAGAAGATCTGGGGGCAAAAAAGACAATGGAAATCTTCCGGGCTCAAAGTCCAAGACTTGTTTTTGATGGCAGGGTTGACCTTTGCCCAGTGGTCTTCGTATACATTTATAGAAGAGAACTCGATCAGTCAACGCGGGCGACAACCAAATGGCAATGGAGAGACAAATCTAGTCATTGGATTGAAGTGCGCGATAGATTCTTCTGACCGAACCGCTCTTTCTTTCAAAAAATATGCCTCTTCCATTGATTATGTAAGTTCACAGGCTGCTCCTTCCTTTACCTTATATAGATTTATATAAAATCTTTATAGAAGATATGTCGGTTAACCCTGGTCTCACTCAGGTCTTTCCTCATCCCTATAAAAGTGCTTTCTCGACTAGATTAGATATCTTATAGGCTATGCTTCAAAGATGATCTTTGATCCAATTTGCTGCCCCGGATGAACTCGCTCAGGAGCTCTTTCTAGGAACTTACCTCTTTCTCTTTGATAGGTCGGCCATCAGGCTGGGTCGTCGCTTTGGATGGTTAGATGTTGCCCTTTCTTTTCTTTGAACTGACGGAGATGACTTTCTTTCAACCTTGGCCGCAGATCGATCCTATTTTGGCTCTAGCCTGCATTCTTAGATTGACTGATAGTCGGACTTTTTTCATCCCTATGAGTAATCCATCCTAAGCTCCTACACCTCCATATCAAATGGCTTTCTCCGAAAAATTCAATAAGAATATTGAAGCAGGTCGCAGGCCGACCATGAAGAAGACGTATCGCTACATCTCTAGTGAGCAAGGTCGAGAAAGTGATCCCATCTTTAAATATCTTGAGTCTCTCTCGAAGAAGTTCCATAAATAAGAGAAAATATCTTTCCAAACGCAGTGGATGCCACTAAGGCGGAGAGAAGAGGAGACGCCCTGCCATTAGACCTCCTCCTTATCCTTTACGTTATCTTCTACGATAGTTCGATGTTACCACAACTGTCGACAAGAATTCCCCGTTTTGCTGCATGATTCTTAAGTCATTCACGTGATGACGGAAATGCTTTCAAACAAAGGTTCTAACTTGAGAATGCGCCAAAAGAGCTCATTCTATAGAGTTAGGGGCCCAGAAGCCGACAGGGGAATAAGTTCTAAAGTTAGAAGTGTAGGCTTTAAGACAGGGCCAGACCGATTGATGATCTTCTTTTACAATTCCTTAACAGATCTGGGAAGAATCAAACAAATTGAAGCCTACTCCCGCCTCTTCTGATAAGCAAGGAAATCCGTCTAACTACCGGCCATAGTGTACTGATCAGCTAGTTGAAATGCCGTAGAAGATAAGATTCTCGCTATTTCTGAGTCAAAGACATAGAATTCAGTCCTGGACGATCTAGTTGCTTAAGTAATGTCTGCATGCAGGTCTTTCTTGACTGATAAAGATCCCAGTTCTGTTCTCAATTCCTTCTTCGATTTAGAGGTTTTGACACGCGGGGGCAAAGGTTAGATCTATTTAGAGAGATTCGGTAAGTGGTCAAATAGGGAATTCTAGCCTTTATGGTAGGATGAAGTAAGAGGCTTTCTCTTAAGGAAAGCAGTCGAACCGGAGATTGAGCTTCCTTTTTCTTTCACTTCACGGGTAATCTATGCCCCTTCAGGCTCTTTCTTTAGTTAGACCAGTAAGCTATAGCCGGATTGAATGAATTTCTTTCTTTACGAAGTCGACCCGTAGACTGGATCCGGCGCATTTCTGTCTTTCTATTCTTGATTGAGGTATTGAGCTCTAATTTGAACAAGCGGGACTTAGAATCAATCCAATAAGCCAAATATAGCTTACAGGGGGGACTTTACTTTGAATACTAGTCCGATGGGATTGAAAAGAGCAGCAGTTTCATGGCCTAAAGGGAAAAGGAACTAATCTATCTCAAGAGCTATTCCTGTAGATCCAATCGCTAAGTTAGGGAAGGCAGGACTGATCAATGTGCCGGATTTCATTCCTTGTAGTCAGTATTTCAAGCGGTAAGAAGAAAAGAAGGCCAAGGCTGAGATGCCTACTATTGAGATTGTTATTGCCATCAAATAAGAAGAACGTAAGGAAGCTTCAAGCTAACTATTTGTTCTTGTAATTCTTCTTTGCTAAGGAGAAGAAGTTAAGTCTTGATATCCAATCACTCGTCTAGGAAACAGAGAGTTGACTGATAGCTTGGGAACAAAGTTACTGCATAGTCGTCTTTAGAATTTAATCTCGTCCCGTTCAGCTTCTGATATGGCAGCAAGTCAGTCTAAAGCCATTTCATCCATTTCCATATGTCCTCTCTTCACCGAGAGGTTTCATATTTGAGAGAATCAAAGAACGGAAAACCTTTACAATATCTTTCCAGCTCCTTCTAACTTTTCTCTTTTTTCTTAATTCTCGTTATCACCATTTTTTCTTTTCTTCAAATTCCTCGTTGATAAAAAGCTTGCTCTGTTCAGATGTCGTCGGTAACCATACTCGCTCGAACTTTGACCATTGTACAGAAGCCAACAAAAAGAAAAAGAATGAATACATCTTGATCTTGACTCTGCTGGACTGGGCTTCATCACAGGGATAGCACGATAAGACCAATAGAACACTACAAGCTAAGCTCAGATTCCTCAGATCAGTAACTATCCGTAAGAGGATACTCAGTTAATTTAATGGTCCGGGATAGAGCTACTGTCATTTCTCTTAACGCCTCAAACCAACCAATCCAGGAAACCACTCTATCTCTGATAGACGCCATTGGCATATCCGTCTTGTTCCCAACGAGGAGTGCAAAATAGAGAGCAACCAATCACACGATATAAGAGGAATTTCCACTATAGAATCCAAAGATTGTCCATTATTCGCTGCTTTATATCTCATATGATGTATGGACAGTCAAAGTATGAACCCGGACTACTACCCATCTCTCTGACGAGATCTGGTATACCTAGAATCATCCCTTATTCTTAATCATAGAGAACTGATGTCGATCAGAAGGCGAGATTCGAAAGCGGAGGCTTGGGAATACGAATTGATCCCATCTCCATAACTATAACAGGGAACTCGCCCGACTTAATTAGCTTCCTATCTGTATAGATAGGTTCCGTGAATGTAGTTTACCTTTGTTTTCCAGATAGTAAGAAAGGAGCGTAGGCGATTTAAGCTTTATGACTCTCTAGCACTAATAAGGTTCAAGATTGGAGAGTATAATGGGGGGCCCGTCGCAGGATTGATTGATTCAATCACTTAATAAAGGGGCTCTTACCAAAGAAAAGATAGAATCAAATCACACTATATTATTATTATTATCGGCTACTATCTCTGATATAATCTTTCTATTCTATTTTCTCAATAACGAGGGTATTCGACTCAAATAGTCGGCTTGAACGACTAGTAGCTCCAGTTGAAGCTTCCATCTCTAGTTAAGTCTGTTCGGCAGAAGGTTGCTTAAACTAAGGGGCTCGGATAGCCAGCTCAGCTCTCTAAGTCAGCCAAGGCTGCAGCTGTGGATTAGGGAAGCCTAAACAAAGGAATGGTGTGCCATCCACGACACATTACCATAGGTAAGAACTGAGCCTTCAACTCAGCCTATCTATAAGGGCTTTTCTCGCTTGTAAGTTATAAGGAAAGGACAGTCGCCAGTGACTAATAGTATCGAACAGACGACTGCTTATGCCCCTTCTCCGCGAATTAATTTGCTCCCTTTCTTAACCTCGCAATGAGCAAAATGAGACGTTTGCTTGCTTCACCGCCAACAAAGAGGCCCACTAGGATGCTCTAGGTATGGGATGGGATAGGATGCCTATACATCCAGCATAGCAGGTTCAGTTGTATGGCTTTTCAAGCAGCTTATTATATAATAAAGTATACACTTTCGAACTATAGAGTAGCAAAACGGATAAAGATTTTTCTATAAAAGACTCAAATTAGACCCAGTTTGGCTAAGGCGGAAAGAGTTATATCCTCTTTGATTTGAGGTGAAATGTAGGCCTATATTCCTTACTATTCCTTACATGGTCTTAGATAAGAGCGATCTCTAATCTACCTACGCGTTATCCAAGCAGCTTTCAAGTAGATCAAGTAATTCTTACTTAAAAAAAAGAACGTTTAACCCCACATAATGATCAGAAAAACGCATTCTAAGGCAATATAGAGCGAGAAAGAAATCCCATCTTCCCCCAGATGTTAGTTTCGTTTTGCTTTTCTTGTGCATGACGAACCGGGAAAGTCACGATCAGAATGAAAGGTAGTTCGCTGGGTATTTGATCCCAGGGGTGCTGGTTCGAGTCCAGCTCGTGACAAGACCTTTGTTTAATATCTCGGCCCCTCTTCTCCTTAGACGGATGACTCTCCCATGATCTGAGACAGCCTCTTTTTCCAGATTGGGAGGAGAGATTCACCCCGACAGGAGATCCTATTCTTTCTCGAGTTACAGGGAAAGATTCTTGATCAACGGAGGAAAGGGATACGGCTAAATCACCCGCTTTCAGCCAACTTCTGATCGGAGAGTAGGATACTATTTTGAAGATGGAAGACTACGAACCTCTCTTACCGGGGAAAAAGGCTAAGTGGCTCACCTCTATCTGTCCCTGCTTAGTAGTCTCCCCCATTCTTATTGTTTGCAGAGCGGTTGATTGATTCGATCGGCTCTGCCGGTTCCTGTGCTTCTTTATTGGCGAGCTTGACTAAACCTATCTTTTGACTATAAGGACTAGCTCAACTGTTAAGAACGAAGAAAAGAACTGTAAAGTAAAGTTTAGTGAAGTTCAGAAAAGAACGAACGAGGAATGTTGATCCGGAGAAGGCGAAGTCGTAGAAAGAAAGTGAAAGGAATGCAAACGGAAACCAAGCCATTGATCCAGCTGCTTCTGTACCAGAGACCCGGATGTAACAAGCAAACCTAAGATTTCCGACTGAATCTAAAATCGAAAGTAGTTAGTAGTGCTAACTAACTTAATGCCAAGACTTTTCCTGCGCCTACATTACTTTGAACCCTAAGCCTGGTATTCACTCCTCCCCGTAAGTGGCTCTTCATTGAATCAGATTCTTGCTGTAAGGACGGGAGATGCTCTTTCGTCGGGTACAGCTAACTTATTGGCATCTGCTATAGGATGTGAACCGGGGGCTAAGTAAGCGCGAACGGCTTCTCCGAGTCAATTACTGTTTAGCCGTCATCCACAGGTAAGGGGGCAGACAGAATAACTTCAGAGTTAGCCCATCCTTCTCACTTCACTCTTACCCTAAGGCTTGTAACTGAACTGAAAGCTGGGTCTGGTAACTTAATTATAAGAATAACTATTAATACGAGAAGGAGTAGAACAAGTGGAATATAAATATTCCATAGATGACAAAGATCCATCTCGATTATATCTAGACATCATAGTAGCACCATTACTCCAGCGATAGATTACACGTCAAATGTGAAAGTGTTTTTTTTTACATCTACTAATCTTAGAAGCAGCAACCACTCTATAACTTATAACGACTCTTCATATCAACTAGATCTTTATCTCCATCTGTATTTTGATACAATCCTATCACTATCGACAGGAAACAGTTGATATGTTACAGTCAACCGGGGAAAAAGACTAATATTTATATCATGATACCATCGAACACCAGTTAATACACTACCAATAAAAATATCTCAATGATGTACAAACAATATCTTTAGGACTTATATTTAGAAATCTACCTCGATAAGTCTTTCTCATAACAGCCGGTAATCAAACTAATATACAAATATGCGTTTGTGGTTGACGCATAACCCATAGACGACATTGATAGCGGAGTTGGAGTGGTAAGGCTTTCAGTGTGGGTCTTGGGCAGACGTCCTCAACTGGTACAAATACAAAGGCTCGTCCAGTGAGTGATAACACTGGCAAGTAAACTGCAAAAGGGTGTTGTTTGGTATAAGCGGATGAGTTAGTTGTAACTAGCTCAGATGTGATTGCTCGGTTTCGGTTGCTTGACTCAATAATTCAATGAGTTGGGTCCGTGACATGGCTTACTAACTGTGCCCGATTTCGTTGGGGGTGAATCCGCTATTGAATCATCCGCCGAGAGGGACCCAGTGATCATTTGAAGAAAGCCCCAACCTTAGGTCAAGGTTCTCCCAGGCCTAAACCTCTACTCTAGTTACATACACAGGTGCTCGGGCATAAGTATATGCATCGGAATTGGCTAAAGTATCTCCGTGTGTATCATACCCGAAGTAGGAGTCATTTCCTGACCCCTGAGCGTGTTGGAGTAGAACCCAGAATTGCCTATCGTATGTATATATAGGGTCCCGCCCCGCTCGTCGGGAACCCGAACTATGCCATTAAAGATACAGTTCTAAAGGTATATTTGGTCTTTATTTGACTGATAAAATGTGTAAGTGAACCGGCGACCTAGGCTCTCTGGAGTAAGAGGGTAGTTTAAAAGGAAAGGGGGATCGCAAAAGGTCAGCTACAGACAGGTCTGAGAGTGGGGGTTGGTTAGATTCCGCGTAGGCGCAGGCTCTGTGATAATGATAGGTCTGTGTTTGGATTCGCCTACGATCGCAGAATAGCTAGTTCTGTTTACGCGGGTCGACGCGGATGGACGTGTACGAGACCAATTTTGAACTACGCTGTTGGGCAGCCTGCCATCACAGGTGGTCGGAGTTAACTCGCGCCCAAAAGTTTCGTTGATGACGCCATCATCGATGCAATTTTCTCGATCCTTGACGTTCCGAAAGATTCAAACCTACAACATAGAGTTGTTCTCCACCATAACCGAAAACACAATAACAAAACAAAGGAAGACAAACCCAATCAAAGTTAAAATCCCCTTTCCTAACTTCTGAGTCAATAGTCCTTTCTTCTCGAACTCCTAGGATCGGTCTATTGTTGGTTGAAGTCCGAATTGCAGCTTTAGCTTTGTCTTTGTCTCTTCTGTACCCTTGCCTGGCTTCAGAGAATTTCTATATTATTTATTCATTCATTCAAATTCATCGGTCAATCACACACACACACTTGGAGACCATTGGGACAGGGGACTCTTAAGGAAGAAGGGAGGGAAAGAAAGGGCTGAACTTTCTATAGGAAGATTCTTTGATCTTATTTCGGGGATTGATCGGTCTGCGCTTATTTACACCTGCATCCAAAGAAGCATTCTCAAATTCTAAATCCCTATTCTTTCTATTTGAAATGGGGCATGCTACATATCTTATCTGCATAACTTTGCTCTATGGGGCCAAAGTAAGGAAGACTGAAAGGTTTATGAAGACCGATAGGATCGAGAGGGTTAGTAGAGTGAGGGAGAGGCCGATGCCATTGAGATAGTGCTCTACTGTTCTGCTATTTCTCTCTCTACAAGAGCAAGGGATGGCAATAACTAAAAAAAACTTTGATACCTAAATTAATTTTCTTCTGGACTGCAACGCGCCTCCGTCATTTTTTCTATGTTCAAATGAACTCAGTTATTTATATATGATAAACCATCGCTTGCTATGCGACTAGAATTAGTTGATAGCGGAACGTAGCTGGGACAGCTGATATTCAAAAGAAAGAAGCGACGTACTCCTACCGCTCCGTGGGCTTCTCTTGCTTTAGCGCGAAAGAACGGAGGATATCGCACTTTAGCTAGAACTTTCATGGCTTACCGCCGGTCTAACTAAAAGAAAAGTACTCGTCTTGGTTTCACAATCTGGAAAAGTTCACAGGTTTCTGATTCTGGTAGGGAGTTGATATTACAATCTCTTTCTGATACGGTGAAGCATGCTCAGCAATCTGATTCAGATTCACTGTCACAAGAAGCGTCAAAATGCACCCAGTGTGCAAGTACCCGGGGATACGCAAATTGGGAAGGTATTGCAGCTTGATAAGGGCGGTGCTTTGTCGTCTATTCATGGAGTTGCTGGCTGCACTGAGCACAATGCAAACCCTATTTTGGGTTCATCATCGCGGATTGATGCTGGATTAGGGATATTGCATATTTTGAGTTTGAACATCTTTGCTGTAAGCAAACAGAAAGGTTCTAAACGTTCAGTTAAGGATGATTTTGATGTGGTTCAACCCAAAGGTATTGATGCGGATAAAGTGAGAGTAGGGTACTTGTCTGATTCGGAGCTACCCTCTAGGCAACGAGATGGACCTATTACTGGTTTTGAGTTGTGCAAGCTGCTTTCATTCAGAAACTTCAGGTGTCCATGCTCATTGTGTAAAGCTAGAAAGCCAGGTCTGTCTTTCACTTCTCTACAAGCTCGGCGAGCTTTCACTCAGTCTTTTAAGAAATTTGTTAAATTGGATACTATGGAACATTCGGGGAATCTCAGACAGAGGTTCTTTTGCCCGATTAAAGGCTTTAATCCATGAATATATTCCTTCCTCTCCCTTCGGTCGAGCGTCTTTAATCCTCTGGTTGCTATTTTAGAACTTGATGCTGATCATCATATGCATTAAGGCTTGGCTTCCCCTTTTATGCTTGTAATTCTAATAGTAAGATTTGGGTTTTTTGGCATTCTTCTGTTAATTTACATGTTCTCTCATCTTCTGAGCAAGCATTACATGGAATGGTGAATTTGGTGATCCTGTATCTTTCATTTATGCTAAATGCAACTATGTAGAGAGACTGGTCAGACTAGTGAGATTAGCTTGGTGTGCTTCTTTCTTTCGGACATTACATTGAATCGTGTCAGTTTATGTCATGTCAGTTCCGTATGCGTCCTCTTCTGGGCATGTCCCAGAGACTAGTGCAATCATTCCCTTCCTCACAACCCCTTGACGCATTTGTCCTTCAAAGAGCGGTTATCCCGCAATGCAATACAAGAGCCCAGCTTTCAGGCAAGTGACGGGCTATTTTCCCACAGATCGATAAGGCATGAAAGAGCCCTTCCTTTTTGACTTCTCCAAGGCTCCATGCCCAAGAGATGGCTATGAAAGTAGTTCAAAGAGTCAGGCTTTCCTCTTATTCCATTAGCCTTGTCACCACATGTCATCGACCGGTTATTGACAATTAAACATCCAAAACTCTTGTGTTTCCCCGAATTACCATCAAACTTTAGGATCTGATAATTATAGAAGGAGTTGTGTTCGGATTATTCCAATTTGTTCGACTCGATATCGATGCTACGCATTCCTCATCATTATTCTCTTAGTGGGTGTCGTATATTTTCTTTTTCATCTTCGATTGACGTTTTTTTGGCCTTGCTGTCAAAGGCCTCCATCTCTGTCTACCCTCAGCTCACTGAACTCTCTTTCGAGTTCTTGATACCTGCATGAACTAGCTGACCACACTAACGGCATATACTCTATCTGGACGAGTGCTAATTGGAGAAGGACTGACCGGACCTGCCTTCCCGGAAAGCACGAGCCATATTTCAACATTTCGGAGAACCACTTTACATTGGCAACTTGTCCAGGTAGATCCGTCCCACTCTCCGGACCTCACCTCTGCTTTTTGGAGTACGGGATGACTCGGATGGACAGATAGAACTGAACCTGTCAGTTACGCCTTTAGGGGACACTACGGTGCCTTAGCTGGTTCCCGATCCTTGGTGATGTAGGTGGATTGCCACACCAACCCTTAACATTATTCGTGTTTGGAGTAGGGGAACTGGGAAAAGAAAGGAAGGGTGATGCTGCTTACGTCCTTTCAAGGTACAAGTTCTCTCCTCGTCGACAGCCAGCAGTTGCCGGACTTGCTTTCCTGCCCTCAGACGAGATGCTCTAGTTGCTGCTGCTCTTAACTTCATGTCTTTCTTCGCCCTACAGCTAGTGGAGACAACGACTAATAAGATTGACGACAGGAGAACACTTTGGCTTGACTCCTTTATTACTAATCCTTCCCTTCTTTCTACTAATGCTTCTTTATGTCTGTCATTAGCTTAGCTTAAGGCTAGTGTAACGTCTGTCTTCCTCTCGCTTCGCTCGAGCTACTTCCTTCCTCGCAAGAAGCTTTATAGTCAGGGGTGATGTTTGGCTTTTTTCTTTCTGACTAAAAGGACTAATGCCCCTCTTTTTTCCGAACGCTAGGGTCGTTCGGGCGGAAACCGAGTTGCGTACTGGATGAAGTTGAGTCCTTCTCCACTTTCAATCTCGCAACTTTATTAGCATTAGCTAGGGCCGCTTGCACGCTTTAAGGGCTGTTGAAGGTATTGCACTACGATAGACTCCTGCCGTTGCTAAAGGCCGTTAAGGTGAAAGCAAATTCTTAAAAATAAAAAAGAAAGCTGGACAACCTTCGATCGAGTGGAATGGAGTTATCTTCGTCCAATTATGCTTTCTTCCCTCAGAAATTCATAGACTCTATTATGGCTTGTGTGGAATCAGTATCCTATTCTGTACTTATTAATGGGTCGCCTTCTCAGCGCACAATATAAATAGAAAAGGCTCGTTGAGACCTTGACGCAATCGGATAAAATCATTCGATGTAGTGGTCCGATTGACTAGTGGAAGCCTGCGGCACAAGGAATTTTCACTGCCATTACTCTCTCTTACAGGAATCTGAAGATAGTGTTCAATGGAAACGGGTGTGGAAGA